CCTCAACCTCAGCCTTGGCAAGGCTATGCTCTACCATTAAGCTATTTCCGCCAGCTACGGTAGTGGCGAAGCACTACTGAGCAATTCACGTATCACTTGATACGGACGACTTCAGTTTTTCCGCCGGACCACACTCTTAACCTCCGATCGAGCTACGAGCACGAGTAGGTAGGCGCCTAGGGGGGTTTGGGCTGGGAAGGAAGGGCAGTTACACTGCTCCTCTTTTTTTTTGCTTCGCGCCAGATGAGATGATGATTAGTGGGTCAGGTCCAGTGTGTGCTCTTGATCACAATCATTAATTTTTAGGGGGGGCCCTTTCAATCAATCTCCGGCCGCTCAGTGCTGCTATTGGTGCGAGTTGTAAGCAGTCTTGGTCTCGAGTCGAGCTAGGGCGTGATTTCATTCTCGAAACGGGAGTGGGTGCACCGCAAGACCAGACAAGTGACTTCCTCGCCTCGCAGCGGCGGCATCTGTTTTTTATTTAAGTTAAGTCATTTCCTAACGCTCCTCTTACTCTACGATAATCCAAGCAGCAGCTCCACGAGTCCGCTCGGAACCAGTCGATTCCTGAGCCCGCCGTTGGCGCCTCCCGGTGGGCGTTTTCCAGCCACTAGAGCAAGTAAGAGAACCTACAGTGAATGAATTTAAAGAACCGCAGATTTTGACCGGATTGTACACCTTTGTGTCTGGCTATGTATATGGATGTGCATAAAGAAGGGACGGGGCATCTTTCTGCCTTTTTTGGGGGGGAATAAGATGCAGCGGCACCTCATGAACTTCTTACTGGGGCAGCACCATCCTATAGGCGCGAGTGTTTGGATGCACGTGTTTTGCCTGCGCAGTTAAGAGATAAATTGTGCCCGAGGCAGTTTACTTGCTTACTTGTTATAGTAATTCGGCCCCTTGTGTCTTTCTTGGATATGCACAGTCCGGGTATAGATGCTATGCCGTGAAATCCAAGAGACGCGATGTATCCTTAGCGCAAGCACTAAGTAAGCAAGCTACCTTGATGAAATCAAATAAAAGAGAAGAAAGAATCATTCCCGGTGATAATGTTGTCGTCAACGTATAAAAGAAGGATGAGTCAACGACCATGACGTCGGCGAACAAACATGGAAGAATCCGCATGGCTACAGTGGAACCCTTTATAAAAAACGAAGCAGTGAGAAACGAGCTAAATTTATGAAATCAGGCCGCTCTTGGTGCCTGCTTTAGCTTGTCGGAGGCCGTAACGTAAATATTTATTTAGCTTGCATACCGAGAAGAGAAGCCTGGAGTTGGAGGAGGCTGAATAGAAACTTGTTCTTGCGGATCCCCCTTGTTGAAAGGCATTCTTCACGTCAAGTTGAAATAAGGGCAATTTTTTGATTGCAGCCAATGGCCTGTTTCCACGCAGGCAATGCGCCTAAGTCTTTTTCTTTTTTCCTGGGCATTGATTTCTTCCTGCATAGCATCTCTCCAGCAAGAATGATTGAAGGCTTCAGCAAATGATTCAGGTTCATGAGAAGAGAAGATTGAACTGACATGAGGTAAGCTCGATGTTTTGGGGCATAAGATAAGACAAAAATCCTTCAACGAGATAAGAAACTTGAGAGGATCGACGAACCTGAGAGAGGGATCCAGAATCTGAGGAAGCGACTGGAGGGGAAGCAACTGGGCTAGACTGCTGATCTTCCGGAGTCTGGGAAAAAGAAAATAATGTAATCGCCGCCGGGAATAAACATGCTGTGCCGGGTGACTGGAATCCTCTGAGGTCAGCTGAACAGGCTGACAATCGGCAGAAGATGCTGGGCAAAGCTGCTGGCCTAAAGAGTGAGGCTGATCCGTAACATCAACTGCAGAAGAATGAGGTTCGAGTTGATAAACAGGAGAAGGCCGCAATACATCTCCATCAACATTCTCCGCTTAGAGAAAATATGAGGTTAAAGTAAAGAGAACATTCAAGGTAGCTTGCTTACTTAGTGCTTGCGCTAAGGCAATGCAATTGTCTTGTACAAGCACGGGGCTTAGTGAAGTAGAACCGCGGGTCGCACAGCTTGCTCGACGCATCCTTTCTTTCAACCTTATTAGCGTTAGTAGGTAGGACGTACCGGTTAATTTCCCCCGGGTTGTTGATGTAGTTGCTTGTAGTTTTCTTTGATTTTTATTCTGGCTCAGAAGGAACGCTAGCTATATGCTTAACACATGCAAGTCGAACGTTGTTTTGGGCAGAAGGAATAAAAACCTGCGCCAGCGCATGCAGAAAGCTTTTTTAATAGAGAGAGAGTCAAAGGGGCTGGGCGATTCTGTAACCGCGGGCAGCTCAGACCCAACTTAATGATGGCCGCGCATGAGATCGCACGAGACCACTTCGATTATGAGTCAGGCGATGCGAACATAGCGGCCCTAAAAAACCTTCTGCGCTATCTTAAAGCAGAGAGGCGAAAAACTTCCATTTTGAGACCGCGGCCCGCACTTTCTAACTGATTTTGTGAGATAAGTGTGAAATTCTCCTCCACAAGACTCTTGATGGTACGAGAACATAATTGGAAGAAATAAGGGTCTTAGACCGCTTACAGTAGTTCTACCTATAGAAAAGATCATCAGAGAGGAGACACCCCATTTTTGATTCCAGCCGAGAAGACTAGTAAAAGGAAGGATCAAGAATGTCATATATTTCAGGAGCTAGATCAGTTGCCGATGAACAAGTAAGAATTGCCTCAACAAAAATTGATGGAATTGGACCTAAAAAAGCCATTCAGGTTCGTTATCGATTAGGTATCAGTGGGAACATAAAGATAAAAGAGTTAACTAAGTATCAGATCGACCAAATTGAACAAATGATAGGTCAAGATCATGTTGTTCATTGGGAATTGAAGAGGGGAGAACGAGCAGACATCGAACGATTAATTTCTATTTCTTGTTATCGTGGAATTCGTCATCAAGATGGATTGCCCTTACGCGGTCAACGAACTCATACTAATGCAAGGACTTTTCGCAAGCTAATTCGGAAATGAAAGAAGTCTACCGAAAGCCCTTGGTACTTGTCTGATCAATCACACTGTTCAATAGTTCACTGAAATTTCTTTCTTTTTTATTTTCTTTTTTATTTCACCGGTTACTAATCCAGTATACGTATAGTAGGCCTCCTTCGCCACTCCACTAGTGGCTCGGCTTGGTCTCGCTTCCTTCGCCCGACTATAGGCTCGGCTTCGTCCTAGAAGCTACTGCTTCCGCCTCTCTAGGCTTCGCTATCGCTCATGACTGGTATAGTATATGGATCTCTCTATGTAGCGGTCGGCCTTCTATAAGCTTCGCCAGAAGCGACTAGTAGCTTCCCGAATGCCTCTTTACTTTAGTATGGTCTAGTTTTTCCAATGCCTCCTTCCTTGCCGCCAACGTACGCTACTAGGAGAGTAAGCAAGCTACCTTGCTTGCATTCTAGAAACGGTAGCTTCCGCGCCCTTCCTGCCTGCTGAAATTGATGTGAATGATCGTGACAGCTCTTCAAATCCTATTCAGTCTGATTAGATATGTCATTGAAACAATCCGTTCTGTCTCTGTTTTATTTTAGGATTCCGAGAACGAGCCGGCCGATCCTAACATCATTTATGAGGAGCCGGACGACGCCTCAGATAAAAGATGTCTCCGACGCGGCAAGAACAACTTTCTCTATTGTTTTTTGGGGGGGGACAAAAGAGAGATGCTTTCTATCAGTCAAAAGCAGATGCCGCCCCTCCCCATGCTCCCACCGTCCGCTCCCCGAGGAATAGAAAAGGAGGACCGGGGGCCAGAGCTAGTTGGGTTGGGGTATAGAGCCGTAAGCGCGGTGGGGGGGTGACAGAGGACGTGCTCGTACGGTTCAAAGAAGGGTATGATCAACTCGTTGATTGTTGGGAACTTTCACTCCTCTATATTCTAAATATGCCTTTCTAGGAGCATTACGATCTGCAGCTCAAATGGTCCCTTATGAAGTCTCTATCGGTCTTATTCTTATTGTGCGCCTTGTGAGCGCGTTTGGATCTGCGAAGGCAATCGCTCGGATGTTCCCCTAACCTAACCCGGGAACGGACCGGAGGGAACCGCAGCATGGGGAATGTCCGCGTCTCGTCGCAAGGCTCATTTTTAGTTGTGGTTCATAGGGCGGGCAGCTTTATCTGATCAAGGGCCGGGGCACAAGGGTCCTGGTACTATCCAGGTGCGAAGAACCCCGGAGGTTACTGCAATGAGCAGAAATCTCACTCACCGGCCTAAACGACGAGCAAACACTCGAACGTGAAAGCAAGGGATCGCCCAACGAATGGACGAGCCCGAGGAGGGAGGAGAGAGGGAGGCAAGAACCATACTTTCAGAGAAGTGGCGGTCCGAATCTTATCTGAACTACGAGAATAACTGACTAAGCCGTGCCATAAGGGTCATTCTCCAAACGGGACGGGGCTAAGCCTTTAGGTTCGTTCTTTAAGTAGGTTGGGTGACAGATCGGCCATAGGAGTACTCCGGGAGATAAACCAGGGCAACAAATGTCGAGCATACGACGATGCCGCCCGTTTTCATTTCGTGGAAGTCCCCGGCAGAGGAAAGGGCTGTAGGTGATGGCGCGTTCCGCTTCTTATCTAGAGGGAGGCGCTGAAATTGTTCCTATTGGGCCGTGCGTGGCAGCTGGTATAGATGAATAAAGGCGGGGCGCTTGAACGGGACCTATTCTCTTAAGGCGGGAAAGCTTAATAGGAAAGGGGCCGAGCTGACTGATGAGTGCCTTTTTAGTCTTTAGAAAAAGGCACTCATGTGATGTGGGGCTAACATGGGTGGATACATACAAGTATAGCCAAATCAAGATGAGACGGGACGGACGGTCAGAGGCCGCAGCGGGACTACCATGGGAAAGCCCGCCCCCGCTAGCTAACATAGAAAGAAATAGATTCCCGGATAGCAAGAGTCTCTATGTGAATCTCTTCCAGACCAGGCCAGGCCGAATCGGGCCACCCCTTGGGCTGGGAATGGCCTGGCCCACATGCATAATT